AATAAGATGGCTGAGATTATAGGCGGTAGATTGTAAATCTATTAACAAGTTAATTACTTTCTTATTGGTTTTATAGTAATAAGTAAAAACGTTGGATTGCAAATCTGAAAATGTGTTAGTAACACTAAAACTTAGGATTTAAAAGAATTCTTTTTTGTAAAACTTTGAAGGTTTTGAGTTTTTATAACCTAAAATCCTAGAACAAGAAAGGAATAGGTAAAAGAATGCCGATAATGTTAAGCAGGAAAGACGAGATAATAGCAGGAGAAAGTAAGGAAAATGGCTTGAAGTTTGTGATTAAAACGGGATTAAGAAATAAAATAAAAGGCAGAAGAATGCGTAGGTAGTAATAAAGGGTGATTAGGGCTGAAAAAATTAAAAATACAAGCGGAAAAATCATTTCATTTATTAACATACTTTGAATTATAAACCATTTGGGAATAAAACCGGTAAAAGGAGGAAGCCCTCCTAAAGACAATAGATTAAGAGGAAGAAGTAAAGTGAAATAAGGGTTTGAGTAAGACAAGTTTAATAAGTCGGAGAAATAATAAGATTGAAAGGAGTTAAAGAATACTACGATTGAGAGTGAGATTAAAATATAAAAAATAAAATAAACTAGTCATATAAAGTCACTAATAAAAATAGCGATCAATATTCATGATATATGGTTAATGGAGGAAAATGCTATGATTTTACGTAGACTTAGAACATTGAGACCCCCTAGAGCTCCGACTAGTGCTGAAAGAATGGCTGAAGCTATAATTATAAAGTAATGGGAATGGAGATGGGATAACATATATATAGGGGCAAGTTTTTGAATTGAAAGAAGAATGTAAGCCTGAGGTCAAGATAAACCTTCTATGATATGGGGAAATCAGAAATGGAAGGGGGCAGCTCCTAGTTTAAGCAATAAAGCTGTAATAATTAAAGGCGAGATAGAAAAAGATAAAGATAAGTATAAGCATCTAGATATGATAATAAAGGTGGATCCTAAAGCTTGAATAAGAAAGTATTTTAATGCAGTTTCCGAATATAAGGGATTTATTTTAATTAAGATCAGAGGAATAAACGATAAAAGGTTAATTTCTAAACCGATTCATATACCGAATCAAGAAGAGGAAGAAACGGTTAAGAAAGAACCTAAAAGAAGGGTTAATATAAATATAAAAGACGAGAATGGAAAAATCATTTAAAAGAGAAAGTTATATTTCATTTACGGGTTATGAGCCCATTAGCTTAAATTTAGCTTATCTTTTATATAGGTGTACATATAGATATATGTACGTATATATTGATGTAAAGTGCATAAAAAGGTTTGATCTTTTAGGAGGTGGTGAAGATTCCATCATATATAAAGATGTGCTATGTAGGTGAAGCTAAAACACATTATTAGCTCTATCAAAGCTATCCTTTTATCAGGCACTACATAAGTGAGTACAGTTGAGAATTTAGAGATGTGTCAAAAGCTTCGATTGTAAAAACGTGTGAGAGCTAGAAATTTAAGAAATATATATATATATATATATATATATATATATATATATATATATATATATATATATATATATATATATATATATATATATATATATATATATATATATATATATATATATATTTGCAGGCTTCTGCTAAATATGTATACAAATCAGAAATTAAAAGTTCGATGGAGTAGTGTGCTCTCTGACGAGTTTTCAGTGAGTAATGGAGTGAAACAAGGAGGGGTGATCTCTCCCATTCTCTTCTGTGTTTATATGGATGGGTTGCTGTCAGAGCTTAAATCTAGTGGACTTGGTTGTCACATGGGAGGTGTGTTTGCTGGAGCCTTTGGTTACGCAGATGATCTCACCCTGTTAGCTCCTACTGTGCACTCACTAAATGCTTTACTCCGTACATGTATTGATTATGCTGCTAGGTTTGATATTTTGTTTAATGATAAGAGTAAAGTGATTGTTTTTAGATCTATTTATAATGAAGTGGTAATACCAAATATTGTGATCAATGGTAAGATTTTAGAGTGTGTTGAGAGCTTTGTTCATTTAGGTCACATGCTCCATGATAACATTTATAAATGTGATCCTAAAAAATGCATTCAGGATTTTAATGTTCAATGTAATTCCCTATTTGGTGATTTTAAGTACGCTACCTCTTACATGAGGAATTATTTATTCTTAAAATTTTGCACTTCATTTTATGGTTCACAGTTTTTACCTCTGTATGATGGTAGTATGAGTGATGTGTGTCGGGCTTGGCGAGTGGCGGTGAGAAGGGTGTGGCGCGTGCCCCGCAACACCCACTCTGCCTTGCTGCCACACCTGGCGGGAGTGATGTCGCCACAACTGGCTCTTGAAAAAAGAGCTATATCCTTTGTAAAGTTGTTAATGAAATCAGAGTATCCGGTAGTTAAGATGCTAACTGGCATGGCTATGCATGGCACTATTCAATACTGGGTCAGAATATCAGGGAATTGTTGGCAAAATATGACATGAATACAAAGATGATAGACAGGCTGTGGGCTAGGACATGCCAGACACAGTATGAGCAGGCCAGAGTGGCTGCTCAGAAAGGAACTGTGCCACATGAGAGACACTCGCCAGCACGGCATTATGAACGAGGAAGAAATAAAGTTTATTATAGAGGAATTATGTACTCGTTAGTTTTTTTTTTTTTTATTTGTTTTTAATTGGTTTTCTATTGTTTTTATTTGTTTTTAATTGGTTTCCTATTGTTTTTATTTGTTTTTAATTGGTTTTCTTTTGTTTTTATGTGTTTTTAATTGGTTTTCTATTGTTTTTATTTGTTTTAATTGGTTTTCTATTGTTTTTATTTGTTTTTAATTGATTTTTTTATTGTTTTTATGTTTTTAATTGGTTTTCTATTGTTTTTATTTGTTTTTAATTGGTTTTCTATTGTTTTTATTTTTTTAATTGGTTTTCTATTGTTTTTATTTGTTTTTAATTGGTTTTCTATTGTTTTTATGTGTCTTTAATTGAGTTTTTTATGATAATCTATTCATTTGGGTCTATTTATGGGATATAAGATTATGTTTTTTATATTATGTTCTTTGTTTTTAATCTTAGACATTTTTATATTTCGTGGATATAAATCAGGAGTGTAGGGTATGCCCTGGTCTTTATATTTACCAATATTCGGTTAGTGAATTTGGCTTTATTCTCTTTTGTGGAAATTTATCTAGCTTATATTTTTTTTTGTTTATAATGGATTTTTTAGTTTATATACATTTATATATAAACGCATATATATATATATATATATATACATATGTATGTGTGTTTGAGTATGAATGTAGGAGATCTAGAGCATAAATGCTATAATGTTAGTGCTAAGATAAACTATTTTGTCACAGGTAATTAGTTATAAGATATTTTCTTAAATATAAGTCAGCTTTTATTATAAAAACAAGCAAGATAATGAATTTAAAAGTTAGTGTAAAGTTTGATTCTTTCTTTAATTTTTACATATTTATTGAAATTGCATGAGGATCATAGTGTGTATATGTTTTCTCTTTTAAGAGGTTAGAGGAAAATAAAATTAGAATAGATTGTCTATAAAGGTTTAAAAGCTCAGCACATATTATTAATTAATTTAAGAAATTAAGAATTAGCACGTAAGGATAGATCTGATCAAATATTGTGCCAGCAGTCGCGGTTATACATTAAGGTCAAGTAAAAACCAAACATTATTTAGTTAAATTTAAATGAACTTGTTGTAAAATTACTTAAAAATTTGGGGGTAAAATTAAACATTTTAGAAGTTAATGATCAAAGGGGAATTGAAGCTAGAAAAATTTAGGTTTAAACTAGGATTAGATACCCTACTATACTAGAAAGGGATTTCGGAAAGTTGATTAATATTAGATATATGCTTAAAATTTGAAGAATTTGGCGGTATTTTAGTCTTGTTAGAGGAACCTGTTTTATTAAATCGATAAACCACGTAAAATCTTGCTTTTTTTTGTTAGGCAATTTATATACCGTCATTAGCAGACAATTTTATAAAAATTAATTGTTGGAATTTATAAAATATAAATGAAATTAGATCAAGGTGTAGTCTATAAAAAAGCTAAAATGGGTTACAATAAAATTTGTTTAAAACGTATTTATAGAGCAAAGTCTATAATGAAGGAGGATTTAATTGTAACTATAAATTAACATGTTATGGTGATATATAGCACTAAATTATGTACATATTGCCCGTCGCTTTCATTTAAAGATGAGATAAGTCGTAACATAGTAGGTTTATTGGAAATTGAACCTAGATTGGTCAAAATATAGCTTGTGTAGAAAAGCGCTTCACTTACGTTGAGGAGAATTATCGTGCAAATCGGTTTATTTTGATTTTTAAAAGTTGCTTAATAATTACTGGGTAAAAAACAATAAAAAAGATAATTATAGTAAAAATTAGTAATGTTTAATAAATATTTTTGTTTGGCTATAGATTAAAAGTACTGTGAAGGAAATTAAAGTGGGATTGAATTTTTATAGTAGTCGTTAATAGTTGTACCTTGTGTATCATGGAAAATTTAAATAATTTAAGGATTTTAAAAATCTCGAAGTAAATAATAGTTAACTTAATAAAGAAGTTTATATTGCAAAATGAAATTTTAATATAAAGTTAAAGGTGAAATATTCGACGAGTTTTATTGTATCTGGTTTCTTAAGAAATAAATATAATTTATAATTTAGACTTTAAAGGTTTAAAATTTAGGAGCAGGAAGGTTAAGCTTCTTGTTCAAAAAATTTATTATAATAGTTTTATAGATCATAAAAAACTATCTAAGCTTAAAATTAGCTATGATAACAAATTGTTTAAAATGAATTAAAGACAATATATTTATAACTTTAAATGGTATTAAGATATTTAAGTAACAGAAAAGAAAAAGCAATTTTGGTTTTATAAGTAGAAAAATAATATTAAAATAACAAAATAAAATAAAAACTTAATTATAGTATACTTAGGGGTATAGTTAAAGGAACTCGGCATATATAATTTCTTGCCTGTTTATCAAAAACATGTCTATTATGAAGATATTAATAGTCTGGCCTGCTCCCTGATTACAAGTTAAAGAGCCGCGGTAATTTGACCGTGCAAAGGTAGCATAATCATTAGTTTCTTAATTGGGAACTTGTATGAAAGGTTTGACAAAGAAAAAGCTGTCTTTATTATATAAATTGAATTTAACTTTTAAGTGAAAAGGCTTAAATAATTTAGAGGGACGATAAGACCCTATAAAGCTTTATATAAAAAATAATTAAAACTTAATTTATAATAAAATTTAAAATTAACTATATATTTTGTTGGGGTGATGTTAATAAAATTAATATTAACTGTTAAAAAATAATACGTAAATAAGAGAGTCAGAATTATCAGTGATCCTTGGTTAAAGATTAAAAGATTAAGTTACTTTAGGGGTAACAGCGTAATTTTTCTTAAGAGTCCATATCGAAAGAAAAGATTTCGACCTCGATGTTGAATTAAGATATCTGTGTAAAGTAGCCATTACATGAGAAGGTCTGTTCGACCTTTAAATTCTTACATGATTTGAGTTCAGACCGGCGTGAGCCAGGTCGGTTTCTATCTTCTAAAAATAAATAAACCATTTTAGTACGAAAGGATTTGGTGGTTTTAAAAGTTAAAAGTCACTGTTTTGGCAGAAGAGATGCTCTAGATTTAGGATCTAGCTATATAGAAATATTGTCTATAAATAGTAAAACAATCAGGCTAATTGTTTTGTGATAAGACTAGTAATGTTAGTAAATTATGTAATTTTAATCGTTTGTGTCTTAGTAGGAGTCGCTTTTGTTACTTTGCTTGAACGTAAAGTGTTAGGGTACATTCAAATTCGCAAAGGACCTAATAAAGTAGGATATATAGGACTATTACAACCTATTTCAGATGCTGTAAAACTGTTTACCAAAGAGCAAACTTCTCCAATTATATCTAACTTCCTAGCCTATTATTTATCTCCTGTGTTTAGTTTATTTATCTCTTTGTTAGTATGAATTGTCATACCATACGAAACTGGATTAATTAGGTTTAATATAAGAATCTTATTCTTCTTTTGTTGTTTAAGACTAAATGTATATAGGACAATGGTTGCTGGATGAGCTTCTAATTGTAAATATTCATTGCTTGGAAGACTACGGGCAGTGGCCCAGACAATTTCATATGAAGTTAGGCTTGCTTTAATTTTATTGTCTTTTATTATTTTAGTTGGAGGGGTAAGCTTGGAGTTGTTTATAAAGTTTCAAACCGAATGATATTTTATAATGATCTCGTTGCCTTTAAGACTAATCTGATTTAGGTCATGTTTAGCTGAAACTCATCGCACTCCTTTTGATTTTGCTGAGGGGGAGTCAGAGTTGGTATCTGGATTTAATACCGAGTACAGAAGAGGAGGGTTTGCTTTAATTTTTATAGCAGAGTATGCAAGAATTTTGTTTATAAGAGTGCTGTTCACAATTATTTTTTTAGGAGGTAATTTTTATAGAAGTGTATTTTATTTAAAGTGTGTAATAATCGCTTTTGCATTTATCTGGGTACGTGGAACGCTTCCTCGTCTTCGTTATGATAAGCTAATATATTTGGCTTGGAAGAGATTTTTACCAGTATCTTTAAATTATTTGTTTTTTTTTATAGGGTTAAAATTAATGTGTTTTAGACTTATATTAATGTATAATTAAATTAATATATTGACGATTAATAAGTAATTCTAACTTTTCTAATGTTTTCAAAACATTTGTTTTATGTAAACTAAATAACCAAGCTAGTATTTTATCTCATATTTTTAATATAAAGGGGTTAATAATAAAGTAAGAAAAATATAAAACTGTCAAGGTTTGTCCTGTAATAATATAAGGATCTTCAACAGGTCGAGCTCCAATTCAGGTTAATAGTATTAGAATTGAAATGAGAAATCAAAATATAATTTGATTTAAAGGATAAAAGGTAAGGCTACGGAATTGGGAAACATGTGTGAAAGGTAAAACTACTAAGACTAAGATAGATAAAACTAGAGCAATAACTCCTCCTAGTTTATTAGGAATAGACCGAAGGATAGCATATGCGAATAAGAAATATCATTCCGGTTGAATGTGAGGGGGGGTAACTAAAGGGTTGGCTGGAATAAAATTATCAGGGTCTCCTAGGAGGTAAGGGTTAGTTAGTGAAAGGAATAATAAAGCTGTTAACATAACGATAAATCCTACGATGTCTTTAAAAGTAAAGTAAGGATGGAAAGGGACTTTATCAATTTGACTTGAAATTCCTAAGGGGTTGTTTGCACCAGCATTGTGGAGAAAAAGAATGTGAACGAGGGAGGCAGCAGCTACAATAAAAGGGAGGACAAAATGGAAAGTGAAGAATCGAGTTAAAGTTGCATTATCAACAGAAAATCCTCCTCAAATTCATTGAACCAAAGTTGTTCCTAAATAAGGAATTGCTGAGAATAAATTTGTAATAACTGTAGCGCCTCAAAAAGACATTTGTCCTCAGGGTAAAACATATCCTAAAAAAGCTGTTGCTATTACTATGAATAAAATAATAATCCCCACTATTCAAGTGTGAAATATTATATATGAACCATAGTAAATGCCTCGTCCAATATGAATATAAATACAGATAAAGAAAAAAGATGCTCCATTAGCATGTATAGTTCGAAGCAGCCAGCCGTAATTAACGTCACGGCAAATGTGTGCTACTCTAGAAAAAGCAAGATCAATGTGGGCCGTATAGTGCATGGCTAAAAATAATCCAGTCACAATTTGAGTAATCAAACAAAGTCCTAATAAAGAACCAAAATTTCAAAAAGTTGAAATGTTTCTAGGAAGAGGTATATCTACTAAAGCATTGTTTATAATTTTGAAAAGAGGGTGAGATTTGCGTAAAGGGGTTATCATTAGTTTTGAAGACGCAAAGGTCTTTTCGTAAAATTAGTAATTTTAACTACTACAATAAGTGTTAACAGTAAGTACATAATAATAAATAAAGTAAAGTTTACGAAGTTATAATTATAAATTCATCTGATGAAAAAAGGCGTTGATAAGTTAGAAGAAATAGAAGAAGTTGGGAGGGCAGAAGAGGAAGGGGAGATTAAAGGGTCAATAAAAAAAGTAATAAAAGTTAAAAGGATAAAAAAAAAAGAATAAAGAATAAAAGATTTTAGAGAAAAAGAAAAAGATTCATTTGAAGCAAGTGAAGCTACGTAGATAAATAAAACTAATATGCCACCTAAAAAGATTAGAAAAATAATATAAGAAAATCAAAAAGAATAAGTTGAAGTCCCTGTAATAACCGAAATTGTAATGGTTTGGAGGAGTAAAACTAACCCTAAAGCTAAAGGATGTTTAAGCTGAGTAAATAAAAAAGATAAAAGTAAAATTAGAGGAGTTATTAGTAACATATCAGAGAATAGTTTAAAAAGAATATTAGTTTTGGGGACTAAAGGTAAAAGCAACTTTTTTCTCTGAAGTTTTAAGAATAAATTAATTCATTTTTGGTTTACAAGACCAAAGTTTTTTATAAACTATTAAAACTTATGGTAAGTCTTAGAATTATAAAAGTAATCATTTCCTTTATTATAGTAATAAGGGGTTTATGGAGGTTTGTAAATTATTATAAACATTTATTGAATGCTTTATTGAGATTGGAGTTTATAACATTAGGAGTATTTTGGTTGATAAGAATACAATTAAGGGCTATAAGAGGTGAAATATATTTTATGCTTTTTTTTTTGACTCTGGCAGCCTGTGAAGGGGCTTTAGGATTAACTTTGTTGGTAGTAGCAGTACGCAGGCACGGTAATGACCGCTTTATAAGATTTAATTTATTGGAATGCTAAAAGTAATTTTAAGTTTAATTATATTGATAAAGTTTAGGAAAGAATGAAACTTAATTCAATTAAGGCTATTGTTCCTGAGGTTCTTATTCAGCTTAAGTTGTTGTCACGACTTCTTTATATGCGAGCTGGGTTATATGTTTGGCATAGACTATATTAGGTTTATAATAAATATATTAAGAATTTGAATTATAAGTTTAATTATTATATCAAGACAAAAGATTAAAAAATATAATCAGTTTTATTCTAGGTTTGTAATTACAAATCTATTACTGCTGTTATTTTTGATTTTAACTTTCTCTTGTTTAGATTATATTTTTTTCTATATTAGGTTCGAAATGTGTTTAGTCCCAACTTTAATTTTAATTATAGGTTGAGGGTATCAGCCTGAGCGTATTCAAGCAGGGGTTTATATACTTTTTTACACTTTGGTTTTTTCTTTACCTTTATTGGGGTCATTACTCATGTATTTTAATAATAATGGAAGGTTAATAATAATATTAGCAGAAAGAATTAGAAAAGGGTATTCCATTAGGTTGGTATGGTATTTTTGTAGTGTATTAGCATTCATGGTAAAACTTCCAGTATATATGTTTCACTTGTGATTGCCTAAGGCTCATGTTGAAGCACCAGTAGCAGGTTCGATAATTCTAGCTGGGGTTTTATTAAAGTTAGGAGGATACGGGCTAATTCGAATTTTAACTATATTTCAGTCTATTAGAAAAGAATTAAATTGGATTTGAGTAGGATTAGGCTTAATTGGGGGTACTTACACCAGTTTAATATGTTTACGTCAGATTGATATAAAATCTTTAATTGCTTACTCTTCAGTTGCTCATATAAGTTTAGTCTTATGTGGACTAATGATTTTCAGTTATTGGGGGGTTAGAGGAGCTGTAATTGTAATAATTGGGCATGGCTTATGTTCTTCTGGATTATTTTGTCTTGCTAATGTTGTATACGAACGTATAAATAGACGGAGTCTATTTATTGTAAAGGGTTTATTAAATTTTATGCCTAGAATAGGTTTATGGTGATTTTTATTAAGAGTTAGAAACATAGCAAGCCCTCCTTCTTTAAATTTACTAGGAGAAATCAGGTTAATTATAAGAGTTCTAAGCTGAAGGAAAGTAAGGATAGTAGGGGTAAGGACTTTGTCATTTTTCAGAGCTGCATATACTTTATACATATATAGATTAAGACAACATGGGTTGTTTTTTAGGAGGTTATATTCTTGTTGTTCTGGTAAAATTCGAGAATATTTGTTAATGTTTTTACATTGGTTCCCTTTAAATGTATTAATTTTAAACACTAATATTATAATGATTTAATTCTTAAAGGAAATATAAATGAGAATTATATGGAGAGAAATGATTTGGAAATCTTCTATACATAGGGTAAGAATAATGTTTTTAATGCTTATGTCAATAACTTGTGGAATTTTAGGAATAATAAGGTTAAAAATAAATAAAGTAAATGTATTAGAGTGAGAGTTAATAAGATTAAACAGGATAGAAATATCGTTTACTTTAGTTTTTGATTGGGTGTCTCTGCTGTTTTTGTGTTTTGTTTTTTTAATTTCCAGGAGAGTCACATATTATAGAGGGAGATATATAATAGGGGATAAGACTTTGTCTCGTTTTATATATCTTGTTTTAGCATTTGTATTTTCGATAACTATAATAGTGCTAAGACCAAATATAATTAGGATTCTTTTAGGATGAGATGGATTAGGGTTGGTTTCTTATGCACTGGTTATTTACTATCAAAATGAAAAGTCTGCCAATGCAGGAATGTTAACTGTTTTATCAAATCGAGTTGGAGATGTCGCCATTTTATTGGGAATCGGTTTAAGAAGAAAATTAGGTGGGTGAAATTTTTTTATTTACAGACATTATATAATAGATGAATGACTTAGAGTTAAAATCATATTAGTATTAGCAGCTATAACCAAAAGTGCCCAAATCCCTTTCTCTGCCTGATTACCTGCGGCAATAGCAGCACCTACGCCTGTTTCGGCCTTAGTTCATTCGTCTACTCTTGTTACTGCAGGTGTTTATTTAATAATCCGATTTAATTTTGCATTAGAAGGGTCGAAAATTCAAAGATTCTTGTTTATTATTTCTTGCTTAACTATATTTATAGCAGGATTAGGGGCAAATATGGAATATGACTTGAAAAAAATTATTGCGCTATCAACTCTTAGACAATTGGGAATTATATTAAGAATTTTGTCTCTAGGGCACCCAGATCTAGCGTATTTTCATTTATTAAGTCACGCTTTATTTAAAGCATTACTTTTTATATGTGCCGGTATTGTGATTCATAATATGTTAGAGTACCAAGATATTCGATGTATAGGTGGTTTAGTAAAATACATACCTTTAAGAGTATCTTACATAACATTAGCTAATCTAGCTTTATGTGGGTTTCCGTTTATAGCCGGGTTTTATTCTAAAGATATAATTTTAGAAGTGTCTTTTATAAATGAAATTAATTTTATTGGATTAATCTTATATGTTTTAGCTACCGGGCTAACAGTGATGTATACAGCTCGATTGATCTTTTACACACTAAGAGGAGAATTAAATTTATGCTGCATGAGTAGAATTAGAGACCAAGATAAAATTATAACAAATTCTATAATAATATTAGGAATAGGTTCAATTTTAGGAGGTTCAATTTTATCTTGGTTAATTTACCCTGAACTGTATATAATTTGCTTAAGAAGAATTATAAAAGCTTTAGTATTAATTGTAAGGATTTTAGGAGGCTTTTTAGGCTACATACTGAATATAATAAATACAAATTATAAGCTAAAAAGACTAAGAAATTATAGATTTATTAGAATAAGGGGGTCTATATGGTTTATGCCTTTTTTAAGGTCAGTAAAAAATAGGAAGCTAATTTTATTTAGAGGAAATTTCATCCACAACATAGGAGACAAGGGATGAAATGAGTACTTAGGAGCTCAAGGAATTTTCTACATTAGGAAGGGATTGTTTGATAAGTTTAATTCTATTCAAAATAATAGACTAAAAGTCTATATAAAAATATTTATAATTAGTGTAGTCGCAGGTTTATTTTTATACTTATGTTTATATAATTCAAAAAGAATATTACATTGAAGCTGTAAAGGTGATAGTTATATCTATAAACAAAATAATTCAAATAATTTAAATATTAAAATATTAGCTTGTGGCGCTGAAAATGTATAAGTATACTTTGAGTAGTTAAATAATTTTTAGAAACTTTAGCTTCAGCTTTACAACGAAAATGTAATGTGTTATATTACACTATAAAAATAAAATATAAACAGAGTTTAACTGCTTAGAAAAAAGTTAGAAGCTTTCTTCTTTGGCTTAATATTTTACTTGATAGGAAAATAAATTTCAATTATATCATTAACAGTGATATGCCTAAACTTTGGCTTCTATCAATTAATTAGAGACTTAAAAGGTCAAAGTTTAGGTCGAAACTAAATGCAATAAATTCGCTTTCTAATTTAAAGCTAGTTTAAAATAAACTCTTTGTAAATGCAACTCACATGTCATCAAATAGACTATAGCCTTGGAAGTTACTCAGATCATTCTAAAGCCCCTTGACTTCATTCATAGTAAAGTCCTAGAAGGAGAATAAGTAAGAACATGAACGTTGTAAAAATTCAAGAAAATGTATTGGTAATATTAAAAATAGAGGCGACGGGTAATAAGAGAGTAATCTCAACATCGAAAATTAAAAAAATTAAAGCAATTAAAAAAAATCGTAAGGAAAAAGGTAATCGAGCTGATTTTTTAGGGTCAAATCCACATTCATATGGAGAATTTTTCTCTCGATCAATAATAGTTTTTTTTGCTAAAACTGAAGACAATAATATAACAATGCAAGCAATTAAGAAAGTAAGGAAGGAGATAGTAATAATAAATAAAATTATTTTCTCTAAAATTTATAGACTTTCTGATTGGAAATCAAATATACTTAGTTATATTAAGAAAATAACCTCCTCATCAATAAATAAACACATATAAGAAAAGCCAAACAACATCGACAAAATGTCAATATCAAGCTGCTGCTTCAAATCCTACATGATGATTAGAAGAAAAATGGCAAACGTAAAGTCGTAGAAAGCAAACAAATAAGAAAGAAGTTCCAATGATAACATGTAGTCCATGGAATCCAGTTGCAACGAAGAAAGTAGATCCAAATACGGAATCAGCAATAGTAAATGATGCTTCGATATACTCGTATGCCTGGAGAATTGAAAAATACACTCCTAAAACAATAGTTAATCTTAAACTCTGAATTGCCTGTCTATAGTTGGACTCTATAATAGCATGGTGGGCTCATGTAACTGTTGCCCCGGATGATAAAAGGATAGTAGTATTTAATAAAGGAATTTGGAAAGGGTTAAAAGGCTGAATCCTTAAGGGAGGCCAGTACATTCCAATTTCAACAGTTGGGGATAATCTACTATGGAAGAAAGCTCAGAAAAAAGAAAAGAAAAATAAAACCTCTGATACAATAAATAAAATCATTCCTCACCGTAAGCCTTTTACTACTACTGAAGTATGTATACCTTGGTATGTTCCTTCTCGCGTAATATCACGTCATCATTGAATTATTGTAAGCAAAATTCCTAAAACTCTTAGAATAAGTAAATCCGTGTTAAAAAGATGAAATCATTTAATTAATCCGGTAGTTAATATTAAAGCTCTAATAGAACCTGTTAAAGGTCAAGGTCTTATATCTACTAAATGGTAAGGGTGAAATCCATGCGATGATGTCATTAGTTAATTTCTCTTGTATAAAGAGTTCTTAAGACAGCAAATACATAGGATTGAATAATTGCTACGGCAGATTCTAAAACTAACAGTAAGACTTGAGAAAAAATTAAAATTGATAAGATGGATAAAGTCAAAGAAGGACCGGTGTTCCCTAATAAAGTTAGTAATAAATGTCCTGCAATTATATTTGCTGCTAACCGAACTGCAAGCGTTCCTGGGCGGATAAAGTTTCTGATAGTTTCAATTAATACTATAAAAGGCATAAGAATAAAAGGAGTCCCTTGAGGGACTAAGTGAGCAAATATGTGTTGAGTATGGTTAATTCATCCAAAAATTATTAATGTAATTCATAAAGGTAAAGATAAAGATAAAGTTATAACTATATGCCTAGATCTGGTAAAAATATAAGGAAGTAGACCTAAGAAGTTATTAAAGACAATAAATCTAAATAAAGAAATAAACATTACAGATGAGCCAATATGAGAAGTAGTTAATAACGCTTTAAATTCTTTATGAAGAGTAGAAGTAACTTTCCTTCATAATATCGATGACCGCGATGGAGATGCTCAGTATAAATAAGGAAAAAAAAGAAATCCAAGAATAGTTGAAATTCAGTTTATCGAGAGATTGAAAATTCTTGAAGAAGGCTCGAAAACAGAAAATAAATTTGCTATAATTTTCAAGATTTTTGGGTAACGGAAGTAATTAAGGGGTTAGATGGTAAAACTCTATAAGGTTTAATAAAAAAAGTTATAATTAATATAACCATATATATGAGGAAAAAGAAAAAAAAGAGATTTAATCATATTAATGGAGCTATTTGTGGCATTAAGAAATATCTTTAAGAAGATTATTTTGATATGACAAACCAATATTATAATATTAATTAATTTCTTTCACCAGAAGTAGGCGTTATTACTATACTAGGTTTAAAAGACCTAAACTTACTTTCAGTCATCGGGTGTACCTTAAAGATGAAGAGATTCATTGAAGGAAATGGTCAGTAGAAGTTCTTTCAATTATAATAGGTATGAAACTATGGTTGGCTCCGCAGATTTCTGAGCATTGACCGTAAAATAAACCTGGACGGGAGATTAAGAAGCTTACTTGATTAAGTCGTCCTGGAATAGCGTCGGCTTTTACTCCAAGAGAAGGTACCGTTCATGAGTGGATAACATCGGCAGCTCTAATAATAATTCGGATTTGGGTGTTTATAGGTAGAACTACTCGATTATCTACGTCTAGGAGGCGAAACCCTGAAGAGTTTATCTCGTTTAAGGGGGTTATATAAGAATCGAACTCTAAATGTAAAAAGTCTGAGTACTCATACCTTCAGTATCATTGATGTCCAATAGTCTTTAAGGTCATAGAGGGATTATTAACTTCGTCAAGGAGGTAGAGAAGTCGTAAAGAGGGAAGAGCAATAAAAATAAGAATAATCGCTGGAATAATTGTTCAAATCATTTCAATTGTTTGGTTTTCTAATATATAGCGGTGAATATAAGAGTTTATTAAAACTATAAATATGATATAACCTACGAAAGTGGTAATGAGAACAAGAATTAGCATAATATGATCATGAAAGAAGATTAATTGCTCTATTAAAGGGGATGCTCTGTCTTGAAAACCTATATATGTTCATGTTGCCATTAAAAATTCTAAAAGAAGAGTGATAACTTCCTGGTAGGAGCTTAAATCCTATACATCTTTCTGTCATTTTAGAAATTAGAGATTAATGGAATTTCTATATAAGAGTGATCTGCGGGAGGGTACGGGTGGTTTCATTCAATAGATGATGGTAAGGAAGGGGAGAATATAAGTGGTCGGTTGGTTATAAAGGCATCTCAAATAATAATTAAAAACCCTAAGGATGCTGTAAAAGAAATTATTGAGCCCATAGAGGATAGAATATTTCAGGTTGTTAAAGAATCCGGATAGTCGGAGTAGCGCCGCGGTATACCATTAAGACCTAGGAAATGTTGAGGGAAGAAAGTTAAATTAACACCGATAAATATAACAAAAAAGTGGATCTTTATTCACTTGGGATTAAGAGATAGTCCAGTAAAAAGTGGGAACCAATGAGCGATTCCGGCGAAAATCCCAAAGACAGCTCCCATAGATAAAACGTAGTGGAAGTGTGCCACTACATAATAAGTATCGTGGAGAATAATATCAATGGACGAATTAGCCAGGACTACTCCGGTTAGTCCACCAACTGTAAATAAAAAAACGAACCCCAGAGCTCATAGAAGAGAAGGGGTGTAAGAGATTTGCGTACCATGAAGAGTCCTTAGTCACCTGAAAATTTTAATTCCGGTGGGAATTGCAATAATTATAGTAGCCGACGTAAAATAGGCACGAGTATCTACATCTATACCCACTGTGAACATATGATGAGCTCAAACAACAAATCCTAAGATACCAATTGCCAGTATAGCATAAATTATTCCTAAAGTCCCAAATGATTCTTTTTTTCCTGATTCCTGCCTTACAATATGGGAAATTATACCAAAAGCAGGGAGAATTAGAATATATACTTCAGGATGACCGAAAAATCAGAATAAGTGTTGATATAAAATGGGGTCTCCACCTCCTGCAGGGTCAAAGAAGGATGTGTTTAAATTACGGTCTGTAAGAAGCATTGTAATAGCCCCTGCAAGGACGGGAAGAGAGAGAAGTAATAAAATAGCCGTAATAAATACAGCTCAGACAAATAAGGGTATTTGGTCTATAGATATACCAAAAGACCGCATGTTAATAACCGTAGTTATGAAATTTACGGCACCTAAAATCGAAGAGACACCTGCTAAATGTAGAGAAAAAATTCCTATATCAACTGAAGCACCAGCGTGGGCAATAGCAGCAGCTAAAGGAGGGTAGACTGTTCATCCTGTTCCAACTCCACTTTCAACTATACCTCTTATTAAAAGAAGAGTAAGAGAAGGGGGGAGAAGTCAGAATCTTATATTGTTTATACGGGGGAAAGCTATATCTGGAGCTCCTAATATAAGAGGAACAAGTCAGTTACCAAATCCTCCGATTATAATAGGCATAACTATAAAAAAAATTATGACAAAAGCGTGGGCCGTAACCACTACATTATAAATCTGATCGTTCCCAATCAATGTTCCTGGTTGTCCTAGCTCTGCTCGGATAATAAGCCTAAGTGAGGTACCTACTATCCCAGCTCAAGCTCCAAATAAAAAATATAACGTACCGATATCCTTATGATTTGTAGAAAAGAGTCATCGTGACAT